GTCTTAGGAATAAAAATTTGGATATTCGTAGACGAAGAATAAAAAAACTTTCTTTATCTTTACATTTTATCCAACCATAAAAAACGAAAACTATGTAGTATAACACCATAACAGTAATAAAAAATTGCAGTCTTCTTTTTTATGTTTAAGAATAAAATAAGCAATTCTATAAGATTTAATAAAAATTTCCATCAAAACTCCTTTGATATAATTGCTATGCTTAGTGTGTGACTCGTTGGTTTAGGATTAGATTAAGATAAACAAAAAAGAAAAAAAGAACTTACCTATAACAGCAACAAATAACTATAGCATTACTAAATAACCTAAACAACTCATTGCTTCACATTATCTGGATAAAAAAATCAGTCAAGATATGATAAATTGATCATATCATTGTAGCAACTGAAAAAAAAGAATAACGAAATATGATTATAAGTAAGGTAATCGAAAAGTATGCAGATAAGTGGAAGGATGAAAGAAAGAGAGAAAAAATTGAATATTAATGATATATGATTCCAATTTGGAAAGTCTATGAGGTCACTGTAAGAAAAGCAATGTAATAAAGCATCAATACAGATTCATTCATAATAATTAGATAAATCTGTTCCGAAAACAAAAAAAATGAAGAGCCTTGAGCCAATAAAAACTGAGAAAATTGACTCAAAAACACATTAAAAAATGAAATTCCCAATTTCATATAAGAGCTCCATTGTAGAATTCGGGCCTAATGATTAATCAAGAAGCGATGGGAACGACGGAACCCATGAATATAGAGAATTCTATTGAAAAACAAATCTTAGTAATTCATTGGACAGGATGGCGGAATAAACCAAAAACTTTATTATCTCTTCTGATTGTTATTCTGCGATCTCCTGGGATAAACATCAAACTTAATATAGATAGTGAAAGAGTAAATATTCGCCGGCGAATATCTTTTTTTGAAATAAAAGTAATAAAATACGAAAAAAAAAAATTAAAAAGATAAAAGAAAAAAAGGATTTGTTAGAATATTCTAACTCTAACAAAAACGACATTCGAGATGATGATATTAGGTTATTTTGAAATAAATAGAATTCATCTTGGATTCCATTTCGAAAAAGACATACACAAATTTAGAAGAGATCAGATGAAATTTAATGCCATGATTAATAGAATTAATCATTAACTACATCTATATCTTAATACAAGCTTTTTTAGTTCTTTTATTCGCGAGGAGCTGGATGAGAAGAAACTCTCACGTTCAGTTCTGTAGTAGAGATGGAATTTCGAATTTAGAAAAAACCCATCAACTATAACCCAAAAAGAACCAGATTTCGTAAACAACATCGAGGAAGACTAAAAGGAATATCTTCTCGTGGGAATCGTATTTGTTTTGGCAGATATGCTCTTCAAACACTTGAACCCGCTTGGATCACATCTAGACAAATAGAAGCAGGGCGACGAGCAATGACACGAAATGTACGACGTGGTGGAAAAATTTGGGTACGTATCTTTCCAGACAAACCAGTTACAGTAAGACCTGCGGAAACGCGTATGGGTTCTGGGAAAGGATCCCCCGAGTATTGGGTAGCTGTGGTTAAACCAGGTAAAATCCTTTATGAAATGGGTGGTGTACCCGAAAATATAGCCAGAAAAGCTATTTCAATAGCGGCATCAAAAATGCCTATAAAAACCCAATTCATTATTTCTGAATAGGAATATAGAATGAAAAAGCTAAATAACATTTAAAGATAAAAAGATTATCAGTTTTCTTTTTTTGACAAACAATATTTTTTTACTTCGTCCTTTGCATTATAAAGAAGAGATACAAAAAAAATGATATGATTCAACCACAAACCTATTTGAATGTAGCAGACAACAGCGGGGCTCGAAAATTGATGTGTATTCGAATAATAGGAGCTAGTAATCGCCGATATGCTCATATTGGTGACGTTATTGTTGCTGTAATCAAAGAAGCAATACCAAATACTCCTCTAGAAAGATCAGAAGTGATTAGAGCTGTAATTGTACGTACTTGTAAAGAACTCAAACGTAACAATGGGACGATAATACGATATGATGACAATGCCGCAGTTGTCATTGATCAAGAAGGAAATCCAAAAGGAACTCGAGTATTTGGGGCGATCCCACGGGAATTGAGACAATTAAACTTTACTAAAATAGTTTCATTAGCTCCTGAGGTCTTATAAGATCTAAATATCGATAGTTTAGTATAGGATTAAAAAAACTGGTATTGAAATAAAATTAATTAATAGATTGTGTATCACGCATATACCCTTAATATTAAAATATTAAGAATTTAATTCATATATTAATATATAATTCGTCTATATCTATATATAAATAAAAGATATAAATAAAAGAAAAAGAACATGTTGATTATATCAAAATTATAGAACAATAAGGAATTTTAACTTATCATGGGGAAAGACACTATTGCTGATATAATAACTTCTATACGAAATGCTGACATGAATAGAAAAGGAACGGTTCGGATAGGATCGACTAACATCACCGAAAGCATTGTGAAAATCCTTTTACGAGAGGGTTTTATCGAAAACGTAAGGAAACATCGCGAAAGCAACCAATATTTTTTGATTTTAACCCTAAGACACCGACGAAATAAGAAAGAATCCTATAAAACGATTTTAAATTTAAAGAGAATAAGTCGCCCGGGTCTACGAATCTATTCTAACTCTCAACGAATTCCACGAATTTTAGGCGGAATAGGAATTGTAATTCTTTCGACTTCTCAAGGTATAATGACAGACCGAGAAGCTCGACTAAAAAGAATCGGCGGAGAAATTTTGTGTTATATATGGTAATCCTTCTAATATAAAAATTAGATATCTGGAACTTACGATTTGTGAAAAAAGGGGGGTTGTGTAATACCACCCCTGTTCAAAAAAGGTTCGGATGTTTTACTTCAAATGAAATTAAAGAAAAAATGAATTAATGAAAGTTTTCTTTCTTAATCACTTCCGAACGGCATGGTTCGATTTTGTTTAGATACTAAAGATTTTTTTCATGCTTCTGAAAGGATTCGACATAGTTTTGTATAGGTATACCTATAGGATAAAAAAGTAAAATTTGGAGTAAGTTCTTAGGTATAAGTTAATCCGGGGACAGCCGTTTTCTAGACGCCATAACAAGGATTCAAACGAGTAAGTGGTTTTTTCAATTTCAACCATTCCTTTCACGAAGATACAATTCAAGATTCAAAAATATCAAGAAACTTTTTTTTCGTCCACCAATAAATAGATTCACAGAATTAAGGAATAACAACTATGAAAATAAGGGCTTCCGTTCGTAAAATTTGTGAAAAGTGTCGACTAATCCGCAGGAGGGGACGAATTAGAGTAATTTGTTCCAACCCGAGGCATAAACAAAGACAAGGATAATCTTACTAAAGGAACTCAAGTAAAGGAAAAGGCACTTCCAAAGAGCTGGAAAAAAAAAGGTCTGTTTTGACATGAAATGGATATATCCATATATTTCTTGTGAAATGAAAAAATATGGCAAAACCTATATTAAGAATTGGTTCACGTAAAAATACACGTAGTGGTTCACGTAAAAATGTACGTAGAATACCAAAGGGAGTGATTCATGTTCAAGCAAGTTTCAACAATACCATTGTGACCGTTACAGATGTACGAGGTCGGGTGATTTCTTGGTCCTCCGCAGGTACTTGTGGATTCCGGGGTACAAGAAGAGGAACACCTTTTGCTGCCCAAACCGCAGCAGGAAATGCTATTCGAGCGGTAGTGGATCAAGGTATGCAACGAGCTGAAGTAAGGATAAAAGGCCCTGGACTCGGAAGAGATGCAGCATTACGAGCTATTCGTAGAAGCGGTATACTTTTAAGTTTCGTACGAGACGTAACCCCTATGCCACATAATGGTTGTAGACCCCCTAAAAAAAGACGTGTATAGAACTAACTAAAGGCTGAAAGGGTTTCAAGAGAAATAAACGATTCAATGATCTGATCAAATAAAATTACTATGGTTCGAGAGAAAGTCAAAGTATCTACTCGGACACTACAGTGGAAGTGTGTTGAATCAAGAAGAGACAGTAAGCGTCTTTATTATGGACGCTTTATTCTGTCTCCACTTATGAAAGGTCAAGCCGATACAATAGGCATTGCGATGCGAAGAGCTTTACTTGGCGAAATAGAAGGAACATGTATTACACGTGCAAAATCTGAGAACATACCACATGACTATTCTAACATAGTAGGTATTCAAGAATCAGTACATGAAATTTTAATGAATTTGAACGAGATTGTATTAAGAAGTAATCTATATGGAACACGCAACGCGCTTATTTGTGTCCAAGGTCCTGGATATATAACTGCTCGAGACATAATTTTACCGCCCTCTGTGGAAATCATTGATAATACACAGCATATAGCTACCTTAACGGAACCAATAGATTTGTGTATTGAATTAAAAATCGAGAGGAATCGCGGATATAGTCTAAAAATGTCAAATAACTTTGAAGACAGAAGTTATCCTATCGATGCTGTATTCATGCCTGTTCAAAACGCGAATCATAGTATTCATTCTTATGGGAATGGGAATGAAAAACAAGAGATTCTTTTTCTAGAAATATGGACAAATGGAAGTTTAACTCCTAAAGAAGCACTTCATGAAGCCTCCCGGAATTTGATTAATTTATTTATTCCTTTTCTACATGTAGAAGAAGAAACGTTCTATTTAGAGAACAATCAACATCAAGTTACTTTACCCTTTTTTCCTTTTCATAATAGATTAGTTAACCTAAGAAAAAAAACAAAAGAACTAGCCTTTCAATATATTTTTATTGACCAATTAGAATTGCCTCCCAGAATCTACAATTGTCTCAAAAAGTCCAATATACATACATTATTGGACCTTTTGAATAACAGTCAAGAAGACCTTATCAAAATTGAACATTTTCACGTAGAAGATGTAAAAAAGATATTAGACATTCTAGAAAAAAAATAGAAAAAGCATTTCAAA